TATTAGTCCCTATTACAATAATTTATGTACATCAATCAAGAACACCAAAAAAAGTATTGATTTTGATATAAATCATAGGATGTCCCAGAGCTTTCCCCAATAAAAAAAGAACTAGGTATTTGAATTTGAATTTGTTTAGTCAGAACCATTAACTAGTTCATTTCGGAACTAATTGCTTGTCTTCCATTCCAATAAATGCCATTTAAGAACCTATTACTAGAAAAAAGGGAAAAAAAGATTCCATTTTTTTTTTATTCGGTACGGTTTCTTAAACTTGGGTGATATATTTTTCATCTCTAAATGTATTATGCCATATAATATAAATCGAATTGAATACGGGTCGGGATATCGGGATATAAAGAAAGACACCACCAATCACTTCGAAATAAGAATTGTTCTGTCGCGGATATTGTATGTAATAGAAATTGAAAAAATTATATATCATATTGTTTTTCTGTTTTGTTCTAGTACTCTTTTATTCTATTTTCACATATTTCTATTTATTTTTTGTTATAAAGGTAGTATAATTTAGAGAATAAATAGACAAATAATTAAATGAATAGTCAAAATAAAAAAATCAAAAAGAATTTGTTTCAAAGAATAGATGTCTTTCACATCCAATTTTATCAATGAATAATCCTTTAGTTTGCGAATGGCAGTTCAAAAAAAGCGTACTTCTCTATTAAAAAAGCGTATTCGTAAAAATAGGTGGAAAACGGGGGGATATTGGGCAGCGTTCAAAACTTTTTCGTTAGCGAAATCCCTTTCCACGGGGAATTCAAAAAGTTTTTTTCTACGACAAATAACTAATAAAACGTCGGAATAATCTGAATCAGCCTAATTCAAAAAATGAGTTAATTTCGTTTCTAATTTAGACTCTACTTTTGAATATATATTCTAGAATAGAAAAATAGAAATAAAAAAAAAAAGTAAGTAAAGATTTCCATTCATTAATGTTTTGAACCGATGAATTTGTCTACTGAATTCTAAAAAAAGAGTTTGGTCCTTCTTTTGGAATTTGAAAAAAAAAAAAAAGAATAAAAACCAAATCAAAAGTTTCAACCCTTTTTTCTTTTTTATTGAGTTATTGAAATATGTTTTCATTCGCAAGATGGGGATTCTTATTTTCCCCATCACCCCACCCCCTTATAAATAACTAAATAAGACAACACAAAAGTTATCCAAATTAAATAAATCTTTTTTGAATTGGTGGATCTTGCGCTGAAATTGTGATTCATAAAAACATAAAAATAAAAAAGAAACATCCTATTTTATTTTTTCCTCGATTGAAGTAAGACCTCTTTAGTTATAACAAGTCGATTTTATGAAAACTTCTGTTTTTAAGTTAAATAAAGCTGAAACCTTAAATAATTAAATAAGACGGCAAAGGGGGGGGGGCTCTTTCCATCTCTATTTCAACAAGTTTTTATTCATCAATTGGAATGCTTCCTAAAAAGGATTTCATTGAAATTGACTCTTTAAATCTCGACGATTGAGTAAAAATAGGTTATTATGATTTCGAGCAAGCCGCTATGGTGAAATCGGTAGACACGCTGCTCTTAGGAAGCAGTGCTAGAGCATCTCGGTTCGAGTCCGAGTGGCGGCATATCTTTTTATCTTTTATAAAAAGATAAAAAGATATGCAAAAAGTCCTATAATGATAATGAATTTAACTTCTGATTTCCATTCCGTATACTTGAAAGACTCTCCCTTTTCATTTTTTATTTTGATTTATGATATTTTCAACATTAGAGCATATATTAACTCATATATCCTTTTCGGTAGTTTCGATTGGAATTCCAATCCAGTTGATAACCTTATTAGTCGATGAAATCATAGGATTATATGATTCATTAGAAAAAGGGACGATTGCTACCTTTGTCTGTCTAACAGGATTATTAGTCACTCGTTGGATTTATTCGGGGCATTTCCCATTAAGTGATTTATATGAATCATTAATCTTTCTTTCATGGAGTTTCTCTATTATTCATAGGATTTTCTATTTTAAAAAACATAAAAATTATTTAAGCGCAATAACCGCGCCAAGCGCTATTTTTACCCAGAGTTTTGCTATTTCGGGGTTTTTAACCAAAATGCATCAATCCGGAATATTAGTACCTGCTCTACAAGCCCAGTGGTTAATGATGCACGTAAGTATGATGGTATTAGGTTATGCAGCTCTTTTATGTGGATCATTATTATCCACAGCTCGTCTAGTCATTACATTTCGAAAAATTATAAGGATTTTTGATAAAAGAAATAATTTATTAAATGGAAATGAATCATTTTCCTTTGGTGAAATACAATACCTGAATGAAAAAAACAATGGTTTACTAAACACTTCTTTTCCTTATTTTCTTTCTGCTAGAAATTATTATGGATATCAATTGATTCAACAATTGGATCAGTGGAGTTATCATATTATTAGTCTAGGATTTATCTTTTTAACCATAGGTATTCTTTCCGGAGCAGTATGGGCTAATGAGGCATGGGGATCATATTGGAGTTGGGATCCAAAGGAAACTTGGGCATTTATTACTTGGACTCTATTTGGGATTTATTTCCATACGCGAACAAATCAAAATTGGGAAGGTGTAAATTCTGCAATTGTGGCTTCTATGGGCTTTCTTATAATTTGGATATGCTACTTCGGGGTCAATCTATTAGGAATCGGGTTACATAGTTATGGTTCATTTAATTAACATCTAAGTGAATTGAAGAAAGGAAAGGGACTAATGAATACAAACATAGGACAGCGCAAATATAGAAACGAAACTTAGTGGAAGCTGCCGAGAACCTTTTGAATCACTACAGTACTTGATTCAAAAGGTTCTCACAAAGGCCATAAGGTGTGTCTGGTTACAATTCAAATTTAGTTATTTATTGTTGACTTATTTATTCTTATTCTTTTTTAGTTAATTTTCACTTTAAGCTTAAGACACGAAAAAAGACTTCTTTTTTTTTTCATTGGACAACGACCTATTTTAAAAAGCAGAGGACATAGGATTGGTTTTTGATTTTTTTATTCATGAAAACTATCTATAAAAAAAATTAGATAGAATAGCTTCGACCTTGTCCACTGATAGGGAGAGAACGAAATCCGGATAAATACCAATACCTATTACGGGTAGAAGAATAGACATCAAAACAAATAACTCCCGGGGTCCAGAATCAAAAAAATAAGAGTTTTGAGCATTAAATAGCTTGTACCCATAGAACATTTGCCGTGACATAGATAATGAATAAATAGGAGTTAATATCATTCCAATTGCCATTCCAAAAGTAATTAGTATTTTTTGCATTAACAAGTATTTTTGGCTGGTAATTATTCCAAAAAATACTATCAATTCCGCCACAAAACCACTCATGCCCGGTAATGCAAGGGAAGCCATCGATAAGATACTGAATATGGTGAATATCTTTGGGATTGGGATAGCCAATCCGCCCATTTCGTCAAGATAACCAAGACGTATTCTATCATAACTCGTTCCTGCCAAGAAAAAAAGTGCAGCACTAATAAACCCATGAGAAATTATTTGTAAAACGGCTCCGTTGAGTCCAGTATCGGTTATCGACCCAATTCCTATAATTATAAAACCCATATGAGATACGGAGGAATAAGCTATTCGTTTTTTTAAATTCCGTTGGCTAGGAGATGTTGAAGCTGCATAAATTATTTGCATTGTACCTACTATCATCAACCAGGGAGAAAATATAGAATGAGCGTGCGGTAATAGTTCCATATTGATCCGAATCAACCCATATGCTCCCATTTTTAATAAGATTCCGGCTAGAAGCATACAAGTACTGTAATGCGCCTCTCCGTGGGTGTCTGATAACCACGTATGGAAGGGTATAATCGGTGATTTGACAGCAAAAGCAATAAGAAACCCAATATAAAATATTATTTCCAGTTCCGCGGGATACGATTGATTAGCTAATGTTTCCAAATTGAATATTGGCTCACTGGAACCATATAAACCGATACCCAAAACTCCTATTAATATAAAAATGGATCCTCCCGCAGTGTACAAAATAAACTTTGTAGCTGAATAAAGACGTTTTTTCCCCCCCCACATGGATAGAAGTAGATAAACGGGAATTAATTCTAACTCCCACATGATGAAAAAAAGTAAAAGGTCTCGAGAAGAAAATGATCCTATTTGACCGCTGTACATTGCTAACATCAGGAAATGGAATAATCGGGAATTCCGAGTAACTGGCCGAGCCGCTAAAGTAGCTAAAGTGGTGATAAATCCTGTCAGTAAAATAGGTCCTAAGGAAAGTCCATCTATTCCCAATCTCCAGTAAAAATCAAAAAAATTGATCCATTTATAATCCTCTGCTAGCTGGATTAATGGATCGTCGAACTGGAAATGATAACAGAACGCATAGGTGGTTATAAGGAGTTCTAAGGCACATATAAATATAGTATACTCTAAAGTCACCTGATTTCCTCTATGGGGGAGGAAGAAAATTAAAGAACCCGCGGCTATCGGAAAAACTACAATTATTGTTAACCAAGGAAAAAAATGAAAAAAATTCGTGGTAAAGACAAGATACACTTGGACCAGAAAAACCCGTACTCTACAAGAAAAACCCAATAAGAATAAATTCCATTTTAGAGTACGGGTTTTTGTCGGTAATCGGTAAAAAAAAAAAAGAAAATGGATTCGGAATGGCTTTAAGTGGGGTTTTCTGAAACGTCTCAATATCAATAAGCTAGACCCATGCTTCGAGTTGTTTCATGCCATAAATAAACTCGAACACTCAAGAAATCCGTTGGACAGGCGGATTCACATCTCTTACAACCAACGCAGTCCTCTGTTCTTGGAGCAGAAGCAATTTGCTTAGCTTTACATCCGTCCCAAGGTATCATTTCTAATACATCTGTGGGGCAGGCGCGGACACATTGAGTACACCCTATACATGTATCATAAATCTTTACTGAATGTGACATTGGATCTTATAAATTTTTGAACTCCTAAAAAGTTTCGATCTAGTAAAGTTGGAAATAGCCCATATATTTAAACACCAGATGAATCCATGATTTACCAGAATTTTTCTAATCAATCCACTTCTGGATCAACTCATAATACTAATAGGGAATAAAGATACTTTGATTTCTTATGTTTTTGCAAACATGATTGAGGTTACGACGTATTCTAATTATATAGACTAGTTCGAATTGATGAATATTATGATTTCTAAATACTACTTATTCAACAAAGTCGATTGATTGATACGAGTCGATTTTCTGTTACGATAAATTGACGAAACAATAGCTGATCCAATAGCTGCTTCAGCGGCTGCAATAGCTATAACAAAAATTGAGAAAATATCTCCTTTTAATTGACGACTATCAAAAAAATAAGAAAATGTTACGAAATTTATATTAACCGCATTTAGTATAAGTTCAAGACACATCAGAGCCCGCACCATATTCCGGCTCGTGATCAATCCATAGATACCGATAGAAAATAAATAGGCACTCAAAACAAGTACATGCTCGAGTATCATTGACCAACTCCGTACCAATTCCGATTCATTTCAATATGAACAATAATTCAAGTGATTCGATTGCTTAGAATATAACAAGTACGGAACAAAACAAGATATTGGTAATAGATCGAATAGGGCGACTAAAAAAATTTCGATTTTATACATGAACCGAACAGTATTCAAATCGAATTTCAGAGAAATGGATGTGATAACACAGAAAAAGGTTGAATTTGGATTTCTGTTCCTAGTTATAAAGATTTTTTACTGACGAGCCACGGCAATTGCACCTATCAAAGCAACTAAAAGAATTATCGAAATCAGTTCAAATGGAAGAAAAAAGTCCGTTGATAAATGAATACCAATTTGTTGACTATTACTTATCAAATCTTCCTCTATAATCTGGTTGGATCGGGTAGTCCAAATAATCCCATACCACGACGTATCTAGAATAGTAGTGATTAGTGAAAAAAAAATACTTGTACAAACTAGGGAAGTAACCCCATCCCCAATAGTCCAAAGATGAAAATGAAAATCTTTAGAATAGTCTGAACCATTCATGAACATTACAGCAAATATGATTAAAACATTTACAGCCCCCACGTAAATAAGAAGTTGTGCAGCAGCTACAAAATGGGAATTTGATAGAATATAGAATAAGGATATACAAACAAGAACCAATCCCAATGAAAAGGCAGAATAAATTGGGTTGGTAAGTAATACTACTCCCAGACCTCCTACTATAAGACCCGATCCCAGAAAAACTAAAAGAAAATCATGTAGTGGTCCAGGCAAATCCATTATATTAAAATAAGAGATAAATAAATCGAAATGTTTTTCATGACCTTATTGAGAACCGACCAGGAAAATTTTTTTTCTGAGACATTCCCAATTGAATTAAATTATAATCTAATAAGTGTGAGTTAACGGGGGTCTAGTTATTGGGTCAATTTCGCTCTTTTCTGTATTCTAAACGGCTGTTTGAAATGGAGATATTATCTTAATAGACTTTCAATACAAATTAAGTCATACTTCTCAGAACCCAATCAATAGTTAGGATTTGTAATTATTGACCAAGCAAAGAGAAAGACCTTATCCCCTTCTAACAAAAAGAAACCTTAGTACTTTGCAATTACTCTTTAATCAAGAGGTTTACTCCTTTTTTCTTTGAGACGAATTCCCAATTGTTCGAATTGTAAAATCGTCAATTATTGATATTGGTAAACGGCCTAAAGCAATTTGATTATAATTCAATTCGTGACGGTCGTACGTAGCGAGTTCATATTCTTCAGTCATTGATAAACAATTTGTTGGACAATACTCAACGCAATTACCACAAAAAATACAAATTCCAAAATCAATACTGTAATTAAACAATCGTTTCTTTCGAATATCTGTTTCCCATTTCCAATCAACAACTGGCAGATCTATAGGACATACACGAACACATACTTCACAAGCAATACATTTATCAAATTCAAAATGGATTCGACCGCGGAAACGCTCCGATGTGATTAATTTTTCATAAGGATATTGAATAGTTACAGGTAAACGATTTGCTTGGGATAAGGTAATTAGGAAACTTTGACCAATGTACCTTGCAGCCCGTACTGTTTGTTGACCATAATTGATGAACCCAGTTACCATAGGGAACATATCGTGAATAGTTATGAATAATTTGATTTTCTTTCTTTCTCTTGTTTGAGACAAGTCGAAAATATAGTATTCCTTTCTTCTTTACAGTGAAAGGAGTTGGGAAGAAGTTGTTAATAATAGATTACCGAGAGAAATAGGTAAAAGAAATTTCCAGCCAAGATTTAAGAGTTGGTCCATTCTTAATCTAGGTAAAGTCCATCTTGTTGTGATAGGAATGAACAAGAACAAATAAGTTTTAGCTAATGTAATAAAGATACCAATTGTCGTTCCAAAAATCCCATCCGCTTTATTTATTTCAAATAGCTCCGGAACAAATATGTACGGAATGGAAAGATTCCAACCACCCAAGTAAAGAACTGTTACAAATAAAGAGGAAACTAATAGATTTAGATAAGAAACAACGTAAAATAAACCAAACCGGATCCCTGAATATTCGGTTTGATAACCTGCTACTAATTCTTCTTCGGCTTCTGGTAAATCAAAAGGCAACCTCTCGCATTCCGCTAGAGAAGAAATTAGAAAAACCATAAACCCTATGGGTTGACGCCACAAATTCCACCCCAACCAACCATATTTTGACTGCGCGCCAACTATATCAATTGTACTTGAACTGTTAGATAATCATAGTCGGTGATAACATTCCTGTTCCCATCGCTATTACAAAACCGTACATGAGATTTTCACCTCATACGGCTCCTCAGGGCCACAAATAAATGTAAGGACTGAGCCAGTATTAGTTATCTTGATATGGTTATCGGATAGAGTCAAAATCTATTGGAAGGTCCCCAATTATATTATACCAATGGAATTCTATTTGCTATAAACTCTAAAAATAAATAAAAAATAAAGAATATTTCTGAATTGATCTCATCCTTTACGAATTTCAATTTTTCTATCTTGAGTAATAACTTAATCACTCCTTGAATAAAATACTCCTTGTATAAATATCAATAGATATTTCAACCCATCATTTTATTTTCAATTACGAAAAAGAATTAAGCATTCCATTAGTTCATGAATCAGGACAGGAATTTGATTTCTATGAATATATGAAAGAAAGAATAAAAAGATCTTTTTTGTTTATATTGGAATTGTATTTTTTCTATTTTTTTTTTGTTCCTCTTCTTCATTCTGAGAAAAGGAAAAGGGGCGCTTAAAAAAGGGTAAAGTATTATTTCGTTCCCGATAGTCATTTCTTTAATCAGTGGATAGGAGCATACTCTGGATCGGAATTGTGGGGAGTACTGCCTGATCATTTCTACCAATTTAAAGCCCCAATTAGTATTCTTTTTATGATATGCAGAAGTATCCTTTTAGATAATTTACATAATTTCCATTACTAATCCTTTGTGTGTTTTTTGGTGTTCCTTCCTACTCACCCATCTTTTTTTTAATCCCCCTTTTGTAATATCTGTATTGTAATACATACAAACGATAGTGAAAACTCCATAGGGTTGATCCTTTGAGTCCGCTTCAAGCCAGGATGACCAATCAACCAATCTTGGGGTAAAGGGCTTCTTCCATGTTTGTTTACTTCGACTTAACCTTAACTCTTGTACACAGGAAATGAGACTCAACCCACTTTTACTGCGAATTTCGAAGTTGTTTTCTTTCACTCATATATAACTACCTAATTAATTTTATTAACCTAAAGAAGAAATAAATGAATAAAAAGATGAAGATATCTATTAAATTTCTTTTTTTTGTCGAAGGAAAAGCATAGGGAAAAGAAGAGTTTCTGTTTTAACGAATCGCACGTAGAGATATTGATAAAACACATAAAGTTAATGGTATTTCATAACTAATCGATTGAGCAGCAGCTCGCAGACCACCTAAAAAGGAATATTTATTATTTGATCCATATCCTGACATAAGAAGTCCAATAGGAGCAATACTTGAAATGGCAATCCATAAAAAAATACCGATATTGAAATCAGCTAAAACAAGGCGATAACTAAAAGGAATTACTGAATAACTTAGTAGAATTGATATGACTGCTAGAGATGGTCCAATACTGAATAACCGAGTATTTCCTCTAGATGGAAGAAGATTCTCTTTCAAAAGTAGTTTTGTCCCATCGGCTAAAGCTTGAAGAATTCCCAATGGGCTAGCGTATTCAGGCCCAATACGTTGTTGGATTCCTGCAGATACTTCTCTTTCTAACCACACAATTACGAGTACACCTATTGTGATTCCCAATACAGGCGTGAAAATAGGAACAAGCATCCATATGATCCCATAGACCTCTTTTAAGGATTCCAATCTGGAAAAAGAATTGATATCTTGTACTTCTGTTGTAGCAATTAGCATTTCAACGATCAACTTCTCCCATAATGATATCTATACTACCTAGTATCGTCATAATATCAGCCAATTTCATTCTTTTAACTAACTGTGGAAGAATTTGCAAATTGATAAAACCAGGTGGGCGAATTTTCCATCTCCAAGGAAAACCGCTTTGATCTCCTATCAGAAAAATTCCCAATTCTCCTTTTGGGGCTTCGACTCTCACATAAAGTTCTTGTTTCGGCAATTCAAAAGTAGGAGAGGGTTTTTTACTAATGAATCGATCTTCAAAATCAGTCCATTCTGGGTTGTTTTCTCTATCAAAGCATCGGATTTCTAAATTCTCATAAGGCCCCCCCGGAATTCCTTCCAAAGCTTGCTGAATAATTTTTATGGATTCCGTCATTTCACCCATTCGGATTAAATAACGGGCTAATGAATCTCCTTCTTTTTGCCACTGTACCTCCCAATCAAATTCGTCGTAACACTCATAATGATCGACTTTACGAAGATCCCATTCGAGTCCAGACGCTCGTAACATTGGTCCTGACAAACCCCAATTTATTGCTTCTTCTCCACCAATAATGCCTACTCCTTCAACGCGTTCTAAAAAAATAGGGTTTCGCGTAATAAGTTTTTCATATTCAACAACCCCTGTTAAAAAATAATCACAGAAATCCAAACATTTATCTATCCAGCCGTGAGGTAAATCAGCTGCTATTCCTCCGATACGCAAATAATTATGCATCATTCTCATACCGGTGGCAGCTTCGAATAGATCATATACTAATTCTCTTTCTCTGAAAATATAGAAGAAAGGAGTCTGTACACCAATATCTGCCATAAAAGGGCCAAGCCATAACAGATGAGAAGCTATACGACTCAACTCCAACATAATTACTCTGATATAGCTGGCCCTTTTAGGTACTTGAATATTTCCCAACAGTTCTGGTCCATTTACAGTTATTGCTTCTGTGAACATAGTAGCTAAATAATCCCAACGTGTTACATAAGGCAGATATTGTATAGTTGTTCGATTTTCCGCAATTTTTTCCATCCCTCTGTGTAAATAACCCAATATTGGTTCACAGTCAATAACATCTTCACCATCTAAAGTAACGATGAGACGAAGAACACCATGCATTGATGGGTGGTGAGGGCCCATATTGACTACCATAAGGTCTTTCCCAGTAGCTAGTATATTCATAGGTTTTTCCTCGATTCATTCTTAGCATGAATTGTTGAAAACAAAAAGAAGTTCATCAATATTCAAAATCTAATAAATCAAATATTTCAAAATTGGATTTCAAATTAACGATTTTTTGACTCCCGAATATTCAACTGAATAATTAATTCTTTATAACGTACTCTATTTTTCTTTGACAAATACGATAGCAACCGTTGGCGTTTTTCCAGAATTTTCCGTAGACCTCTCTGAGATAAATAGTCTTTTCTGTGCAATTCCAAATGTGAAGTAAGTCTTCGTATCTTATTGGTGAACCTGACTACTTGAAATTCAACAGACCCGCAGTTTTCTTCTCTTTTTTCTTGAAAAATAATTGAGATGAATGAATTTTTTACCATAAAACAAAATCTCCTCCCTCCTTTTTTTTATATGAATTTTACTGATCAATAATAATAATGTTAGTCATTTTAATTTGATATACACAACAATCTTACGTTCGTTATCAACTTTCTCTAAAATCAACCAAAAATTAATTCAATTTGCAATTTGATTAGGGATCCAAAAGTATCTTATATTTGTGGAAAAGAGAAAAGTTGATACCTAAAAAAAACGATTCTGTTGATTCATTTATAGATCTAATTGATATGGATATCATTAAATGGGTATCATGTATCAGAATGGAATCGAAGATAAGGTATGTGTGAATATCTGGGTTTTCATATATCCCACACACCATAAGCATAGATAAGAAAAACATAGTATTAACGAATTTTCAATCGTGGGTACATATGTATCCTTACCATACTGAAACGACTACCATTATTGGTATTAAACCAATAGCGATTCATACAAACTAAATCTTCTAATCGATAATTGGACCAAAGAAAGAACTTTACGTTAATGAATTTCTTTTTTTCTCGAGCAAGATCTTTTCTTTTATCCCAAACGTAACTACGCATACCATTTCTATTCTTCGAATTGAAACAAATTAGAGTTCTCAATTCTCTACGACGTTTAGGGAATAAAATCTTTTCAGGAACAAGCAAATCATAATGCTTTTTGTCTTTAGTTCCAGTCCTTAGTTGATGGCTTGGAATCCATTCATCAAAAAATTTCTTATCAGCATAGCCTTTTTCTCGGTATCTTTTATTAAATTTGAATTGGCGCTTATTCTTATGAACCAATGAAATACCTATGGTTTGATATATAAAAAATTGTCCAGCATTTTTTACAGACAGACGAGCGGGTTCGATAATAACTATTCCCCTTTTCATCAATTCGGCAAGAGCGAAATCCTTCTCAGTCATCAAAATATCCAGACGCATTTCTTCCCTTTGAATATAGGATATAGCAATTTCTCTTGGATTTATCAGTCGTAGCAGGAGACAACCGATTTTGATATTATTCATTACCTTTTCATTTAAAGAATTATCCCATCTCAACTGAAAATGAAAATCTTTTTTTAGTAAGAAATCAAGCTCTGCTTCTATATTGCTCTTGTATTGCTTTTTCTTTCTACGTTTTTTCATGTCAGATCCCGCATACTTTTCTTCAACATCTTTTTCTTGCTTTGAGAGAACTGATCCAAGACTTACTTGGTTTTGTGCATCTGATCTCGGATTTCCTTGGCTTGTGGTTTTTTTTTCTTCTTGACTTCCATTGTCTAATTCAAGATATTTTTTTTTATTCGATGATATAAAAAGATATTCCTTTTTCTTTATAGTTCTCTTTTTATTACCATTTGCATTTCCATTAAAATCGGAAAGAAGTAATTTGATTGGTATGATCCATGGTTTCGTTTTATATGCATTAAAAAGTAGCACAAATTCTGGGAAGAACCAAAGCTCCCAATTTGATATAAGACTATTTAGTATTTTGTTATTCATTCCCATCCAATCAAAAACGAACTCTTTTTGATTGGATGGGTTAATTTCTTCATTTTGATGAATTGTAAAATAAAAAAGACCTTTCTTAGTAATTTCATCAATTATTTGATAATTATCCGCCCCAATCTTAGTATTTTGATTACTGTTGGTACCAGTATCCATATCAACCCAGGATTGAATATCGATCTTATTTCTAAGACAAAAATAGAGAATTCTCCAATCAAAATATTTTCTATTCGAAATTTTATCTATATCCATAATATCGTCTTCCCCTAGATAATTATTGATAGGGATACTTCCCAGCATACCAAAAAATTTTCCTTTCCCTATGTTGTAATTATAAAAACTTTCTTGGACTAGTGATCTATCAATAGACGAGTCTTTCTTATCGTCATAATTAATAGATTTATATGATAAAAGATCATATCTATAGTATTTTTGAAAATTGGATTTTTGATTCTGTAATGGGTCCGCTTCAAAAAGATTTTGTTTTTCTTTTTGGTAATGAGTTAATCCGTTTTTTTCATATGAATCTTTTTTGTTTAAATCTTTATTTTGAGTCATACAGTCTTGATTCGCTCGATTTCGCCATTTTTGTGGTACTAATTTAGTCCATCTAATCCTAGGTAAATCGTATTGATAATGACTACTTAACCAGGTTTTCCATTCATTCATTCCAAACTTCCAAAAAGGTTTATGTCTTAATTCGTACTGAAATATTCCTTTTTTTTCAAAACAATCTTTTAGTTCATTCTTAAGAAAAAGAGATGTTCCGTGATATTGAAGGACAGATCTTAAATTAGAAAAGTTAATAACTTGGGTTTGTGATAATTTGTAAAATACATATGCTTGTGATTGTGAGAAAGAAGATAAATCCCAAAAAATCTTTGAATTCTTATTATTATTACTAGTCTTATAAAGTGATTTTTTTAGAGTCGAAAGAAAGTGAATTGTATTTTTAGTTGGTTTATTAATTTTTTCCTGATTTGCTTCATTATTGTGGACATTTTGAATTTGAATTTTTTTTGTTGATTCAAAAAAAATTTTTGCATTCATTCTTGGAATATTAAGTATAGATAAAAAAAAGTTTATGTATACCCTTTCAATCAAAAATTTTATAAAAAAATATGATTTACGGATTAATCGAGTATTTCTTCTTTTTAATATCTGCCAAATCTTTTTTGATGATTCTAATATTTTAGCACGATAACTTATTTTGGTAGAACTAATATTTATTTCTTGAGTTAGCAATTCTTTTTTCTTCTCTTTTGTAATTTTTTCTATTTGGTTTCTGATTATGTTTGTTCTATTACTTAGATCTTTCATTTGTTTTTCTGTTAGTGAGAAATTTGTCCAATGCATAGATCGAATTTGAATAGACAATTCGTTAATCGTATGATTCCCGATTATTGTTATCGAATCTTTTTTAATTTCACCCAAATCCTCTATTTCTCTCGTTTCTCCCAATATAACTAATTGAATTGGCTTTCTTTTTGAAAGTTTTTTTATTCTTCCTTTTAGAAATCGAATGCTTTTGATGACCCATTTGTTTGTTTCTTTTGCCACTTTTCGGAAAATTTTTGTTCTTTCTTTTAAAATTCTTAAAACTATAAAAGACTTGGTTTTCCATTTTCTAATTTTTTTTTTGAATTCTTGCAAAACGGGTTCAAAAAATGAACGTTGTTTTCGGGGAGAACCAAAAGGAAATTCAGTTTCCATTCCCAAAACCGTTAAAAAACAAAAATCACTTTCTTGTCCTTTTATTTTTTTCAATGAATCCTTATGAAGGGATTGTAGCTTAGATCTGCGCCGGGATTTTAGGGAAAAAGGAAATAGGATCTTTATTTGAATACCGTCTGTTAACCAGTTGTACGGAAATTCTGTTTCGGATAATTGAATACCATTATAGGTGCATTTAACATGCATTTCCTTTTTCCAATCATTTAAATCCTGGGACCACTCGGGCCATTCAAATAATAGTATGCGAGCGAGATTTTTAGCTATTATCAATGAAGGTAATATAATATATTTTCTAAGAATCGATTGAGTTAATAATAGAAACCCTCTTATTACTTGAGAAAGGAAAAAGCTATCCCAGGTTTCTGCTATTTTCATCCGTCCTTTTTCTTTTCTTTTGTATTCTTCTTTTTTATCAATTTTTTTTTTCATTTCGTTTGTATAATCAGACTGTTTTTGGTCTTTTTGTTTCCACATCCAATTTCTAAAAATTCGAAAAATTCCGTTGATCGGTCCGGAAATCTCAAAAGAAAAATAAAAGAGTTTCTTTATTCTGTCCAAAAAAAGGGGTGAATGGGTATTTGCTTGAAAAAATTCCCAAGTAACGGTTTTGCGTCTTTGTGCGCGCATGGAGCCTTTGATTAGTTCTCGACGAAAATCCGATTTGTACGAATAGCGTCTCAACTTTACTTCCTTTTTTTGCTCAAGATTCTTATTATATTTGTTATTAGTATAAGTAAAAATCAATAT